GTTAGTCAAAACAAGAATTCATTTTGACCAAACTGTCTAGTTTCCTTTGATTATTGCAGGGCATATCTCATTTCAAGATTTATCGACTGACTTGATCGGGATCCTATTTCCAGTCTACTTCATTTTTTGAGTTCAATTTTCTTTAATTGCTTTAGTTAGTATAACTCTAGATGTTACACTTAGACAAATTTTCTTGTTTTCGCCCAGGATTCTTCCTAAAGAAAGCAAATAGAATTATTATTTTGTGTTTAAGAATTTCGAATTTATTATTCTTTTGATTATTTGAATTTTCTTTATCAAAATGTGAGTTCGATTTTTTCATTTTTTAGGAATAGAGTCGGGGGGTTTTTTTCTTAGTAATTTAGAATAGAACAAGTATTCAAATGTACGAGAATGGGTAAGTATTTCCATCTCAGGATTTCGAATATCTTAATCTTAGTGTTGGTATATGCCGTTTATTAGATCTGGGTGGGGTTGTCTCTTGATTGAATACAGAAAAAGAAGACCACCCCCCCTTTTTGTTTTGGTGTTCTTCGCCGGGTATTGGTAAGGTATACCAAAGAAAAGGAGTATCACTGGCTTAACCCCTTGATTGTGGGCAGGAAAATTCATATTCATATGGAATTTCCCTCCGATGATTAATGACTAAGGTTTGGTTTGTTTGGAAAAAAATGGATTCGATCCCTTGAAATACGTTTTTTGGCTTTTCTGTTCTGCTTTAAACGATTCTCGTGAGTGAGTTTTTAGGACAAATTTTGTTTCAATGAAACAACCGGTCAGTTACAAGCAACAAACAAGAATGAAGAAATCCAAATTATACAATTTTTTATTTCAAATGAAAATATGAATTTTATTCATTTTTTTATAGGGCTATACGGACTCGAACCGTAGACCTTCTCGGTAAAACAGACCAAACTTATTATTATCAAAATGATATGAACTGTTTCAAAGACCCAACATGCATTTTTTTTGCATTGGGCTCTTTCATTAACTGATAGAAATATCAGCCAATCCGCCATATTTTTTCTTGACAGAAAAATAAGATAAGGAGATGGCTCCATGTGCTCTGATTCATTATTTGGGATTCTAATTCAGGAGCACTCCCAAAGTGTTTCAAGGGTGAAGTTATTTTGACGTAGGTCTGCCTTTGGCCTCGAATTTGAAGTTAAATGAAGTCTCTATCGTTCGGCTTAAAAAATCCAATATGAAACTTCATACACCTTCAAGTTCATAGGACGAAAAGAGATTTTTTGAGGGCCTTATACTCATTATGCCTGGCATTGAATATACGGGTATTCACCTTATCAATATCTCAAGATGGGGCCTGTTTGGTACCTAAAAGGGCACTCAAATAGGACCGAACCTCTCGTCAGGCTATTGTTCTCTTAAAGTTATTATAGAGTAAGACGTAGATTTCTCAATAAGATCCATTTTTTGGATTGTATGGTGGATTCCCCTGAAAAAACATTGGCGCGCGTGTAAACGAGGTGCTCTACCAACTGAGCTATAGCCCTTAGTGCTTGTGATGCATATTTTATCATGTATATAATTTGTTGTCAAGATGAATATTCTATGATCCAACATCCTAAATTTTTGAGTGGTATTGGTTCGATTATTATTGCTTATAAGGAATATGATATTTATAATCCATCGACGGGATGGGTTCCATTTGGTTCTTTTTGGGATGATAAATGACCTACTTAACTCAGTGGTTAGAGTATTGCTTTCATACGGCGGGAGTCATTGGTTCAAATCCAATAGTAGGTAGAACTTATTAGATACCATTGACTCCGGTATCTAATAAGTTTTTTGCCCCACCCTTTTCTATAGATTTTGTATTTTTATTTATTTCATTTTTGAATTGCGTTATATCAAAATTGGATTCTGCTTGATTGGATTCTGTCGAGTGAATGCAATCAAAATAGGGTTTAGAAACAGAAACTCTTTTGATTATTTGAACGAACCAACTAGTTATGAAATTGCACTGACAGCCTCGACTCTTGTCCTAGCTCGTCGGAGAGCTAGATTTGCCTCAATTATTTGTCTCTTTCCTTCAGCTTTTCTCAAACTAGCTTCTGCTATTTCAAGAGTTTCCTGAGCTTCTTGTGGATCAATATCACTACCCTTTTCCGCATCATTTACTAAAACAGTGATCTCATTATTGCCTATTCTAGCAAAACCGCCCATCAGAGCCATCGTTAACCATTGGTCCTTAAGGCGTATTCTCAAAATCCCTATATCTACAGCTGTAGCAATAGGAGCATGATTCGGTAATACGCCAATTTGACCACTATTTGTAGATAAAATGATTTCTTTCACTTCTGAATCCCAAACAATTCGATTAGGGGTCAGTACACAAAGATTTAAAGTCATTTCTTCAAATTGCTCTCCATTTCTAAGTTGATAGCCTTCGCGGTAGCTTCATCGATATTACCTACTAAATAAAAGGCCTGCTCAGGAAGAGCATCTAATTCTCCGGAAAGGATCAATTGAAACCCTT